TACGGGTTCGATTCCCGTCGCTCGCCAGCTTAATTTAGTAAGGTACTATGATAAAAAATTCAGTCTAGTTGCCTACTTAACTACTTATATTAAATTAAGTAGTTGTTAGTGTAGTACCGTATCCCTTCCTATCTTATCCTTTGCACTCGACTCAAAAAAAAAAAAGAATGCTTCGGGGGCGAAAATCAAACTTGCCAAGCCAAGAGGGTCCCCTAAACCAGGGATTCACCGAGATAAACAAAAGAAAATTGCTTTTAAAGGGGAATAGACTGTCCCTTTCTTTGTATTTCTTTTTTCTTTTCTGCCTGATGAATAAAAAAAAAAAGGGTTGGATATAGCTCTCTACCATATCTATACAATCTACCATATCTATATCTATACAAATAGAATAGTCCATTTATTTATATGGACTGCTAAGTGCGGAGACGGGAATCGAACCCGTGACCTCAAGGTTATGAGCCTCGTGAGCTACCAAACTGCTCTACTCCGCTCTGTAGGGCCAAAAACTGGTGGAAGAAAAAGGTTGAATACAAGTCTCTACCATGTCTAGACAAATAGAATAGTCTTTTTATACAGAATGGAGCGGGTAGCGGGAATCGAACCCGCATCGTTAGCTTGGAAGGCTAGGGGTTATAGTCGACGTCGGTTGATTATTTTTAACGTCTCTAATTCAAAACCGAACATGAAATTTTTATTTCATTCGGCTCCTTTATGGCTATTCTCACCACTTAACATCTATGTTAGCTTTTCTGTCTGAATGGAACCAAAGCTCTCCGCTTTCTAGATGATCCCTATAGAGTAGGAGATAGAAATTTTCCTAAATATTTATCTAATCTACTTACTTCGTTCCCTAATTTCATTCAAGAGATCCTGAGGAAAAGAGTTGGGTTTCCACCGAGCTGAAACAATATCCTGATGGTTCTAGTAAACCAAAACTATCGTTTTTTAGCTATTAGGCTTCCATTTCTTAAGATTTAGTTACGATTGGAAATAAACTTTTTTGTATCTTCATCCATAGATCCTTTACTCATATTTATTCAATTGGAATACTTAATCCAATGCAAAATTATGCTTCGCGCCTCTGTACTCATAATCAAATTTGTATTTTGCATGCAAATTGAATTAGTCTTTGGATACTAATCGCGAGAATGTATATTCTTCCTCAATATGCTATTGAGAGGAAAAGGATTAAACCCTTTATAAGAACTAAAGTTTTCATCGGAATATGAATATAAAAAAACTTAAGGATGCCTTAAGTATATCATTTCAAATTCAATTATTAATAGAACGAATCACACTTTTACCACTAAACTATACCCGCTACATGTAGATTATGATACCAACACTACCCTTTGTCAAGGGTAGCCATTCGAGGAGGAAGCTAATCCCACCTACGGAGAAAAAGAAAAGCGAGCAGTTGGTACTTCAATCGCAGGCCTTTAATTTAGGATTTAGATGGCCTCTCTCTAGTCTGTAAAAGAAATCTCTTCTTACCATGCCACTAGCTTATGAACCAAATGTATGCATTTCGATTAGGATCGTATTCTTCGTATTCTATAGTTTGATTATTCCTATTCCTACAATATACACTAAGAGATATAGGCGACAGTACCCATCAATCCCTTTCTTCCTTTTCTTTTTTGTTAGGCAGGCTGTAGAATAATTTTTATACTCTGCAGTATAAATTTGACTGCCCACTTTTTAGAATAAAATTGTTGATAAAACTCCAATATAGTTTGTTCAAAATACACCTTTTAGATAATATTCAAGTACTATTTCCAAAGGGTACCCGTTGAAAATTGCTGCAACAAATCCGTCCAAAACTGAAAAATGGAAAAGTTTTGAACTCGAAGGTTTTTCCAAGGAATGCCTGTGAAAAATTGTTTCAATCTCGCGCCAAAACAGATAAGAAGTATATCACTGAAAATTAATACACTACCCAGCCATATGGGTATATGAAGAGGGCGAATTCCTTTATACCCCCCAATTAGAATTAAGGGAAATAAAACATAAATGGAGAAAGTTCTCATCATAAGATCAGTCAATAGAAGAAAAAAGTCCTAATTCTGCAGAACATTCTGAGCACGTGAAAAGTGAATAGGCTAAAGATAAAAAAAACAAAGTCTACCATTTTTTTAACAGCAGTTCTTATTGCCCCTTTGGCCTTTTTGAACAAAAAACTTCTATATCTCAATATAGAAAATAAAATCTCTACATATATATTTATATGTACATATATTATGTACATTAATATATACATATATTTTGTACATTATGCAGTAGATCTATAATGGTAAATGAAAGTGGCTAATTTTTGAATAAAAAGCCCTTTTAACTCAGTGGTAGAGTAATGCCATGGTAAGGCATAAGTCATCGGTTCAAATCCGATAAAGGGCTTTTCCCTTAGTGGTAGAGTAATGCCACGGAAAGACCGAAGTCATCGGTTCGAATCCGATAGAGTACTTTTCTACTAAATTCATTCACTTTTTTTCTTTTTTTTTTTTTTTAATGTCTCTGTTTTTTATTGAATTTTATGACTTCGTTTAGTATGAGATGCCCATATTTTTGGTACGAAGCACAGAGTTTAAATTGCAAAAAATAAATGAAATTGGACTCTTTTTCCTGTTAGAGCAATCAAATCAATATTCGTACTGAACTAATCTAGAATCCTTTTTATTAATCTATTCTTATTCTATATCCTTTACTTTAAAAGTAAAAGGAATTTCCCTAAAAAGCAGGGGATGATCCGTAAATTAACCTAACCAACAACTAAAAAAAAAATCCTACGAAAGCATAATAGAAAAGTAGGAAAGACTCTTTGCTTTGATCTATTTATACTCTTCGATTCGAGTATATTGACAATTCTAAAAAACTGCTCATACTATCATTATAGTATAATGACGAGTGGTTCTATATAGCACTATCGTCTAGTGATGCCCCTATCGTCTAGTGGTTCAGGACATCTCTCTTTCAAGGAGGCAGCGGGGATTCGACTTCCCCTGGGGGTAGGGAGTATTATAAAAAGAGGTTAATCATAGATTATTAAAAACCCTAGAATAAATTCTTCCTGGGTCGATGCCCGAGCGGTTAATGGGGACGGACTGTAAATTCGTTGACGATATGTCTACGCTGGTTCAAATCCAGCTCGGCCCAAAAATCTAGGGCTTCGTGAATATGAACTAAATCCATTTTTTTCTTCCATAAAAAAAATATTTTATCCATAGAAATAAAGGATAAAGAGAAAAAAAGGGGAAAATTTATTTCTAAGCCATATCTCTCTGATTCTTTTCTTACAAAGAAAACAGTTTTTCTTATTGAAAGGTGGATTATCAGTTGTTTTTAGGGATAAAAAATCGCGGCATACTAGTTATGCCACTCTCACTATACCCACATATCCTATGTGGGTGTAGTAGTATATGATTCATCTATTTCTTAGAGTACGACAGACGAATCTTCTTAGGGTTCTATTTAAAAATAGGTATGCCATACACCCCGCAGGGATTGTAGTTCAATTGGTTAGAGCACCGCCCTGTCAAGGCGGAAGCTGCGGGTTCGAGCCCCGTCAGTCCCGAACTAGGGTTCAATGAATGGAAAAATTCATCTTTCCTTTTTTTCATCAAGAATTTCCCGGAAAAAAGGGGGGGCAGAAGGCAAGATCAAATATCTATGAGAACCCTTACTTTACTTTTTTTATCTCGCAGCTCTCAATAAAAAGAGAGCTGTATAGGAATCTTTTTTTTTAACTACTTCCGGTTGATAAGGAAAGACATACATATCATACGTGGATTAGTATAATTTAGGATATTACTCTATTTTTATGGTATGATGATACCATCCGCATCTTAACTTCCTATTTGACTCTTATCTTAAGGAATAGAGTTCCGGTATTTTACCGGAATCCAATCCAATCAATACACAAATTGTATTCGTTTATTGTTAGAGAATGAATTTAATATAATTAGTTCCCTTTTAGGGGTTAAACCACACCACTTCCATTTTGTAGTTCCAACTTGTTTGTGTATGTTCAATGAATTCTTGGAAACAATCTACCTCATTCTCAGTCCATTTGTCGACTCCTTTTTTTATGAATCTGCTCTCATCTTTAGACCCCAAAAGCAGATATTGACAGTAACCTAATAAAATAAAAACCAAGCAAACGCTCTTTTTCCTAAATTAAAATATTGTATCTTTTTTATTTAAGATCCTCTTTTCTCCATCTCATTTCTACTTCTACTGCTTATTTGGATGTCTATGTGACCCATAGAAAGTCGGTTATATAATACATACATACATAATTGTATGTATAACTATAAGAAAAAGGAAGGGAAATTGGATAAGAAAAATTCTTGGCTCTACATATATATATAGAAAAAGCAAAAGTCAAAAAGGATGAAAAATAGAGGGGTTCCGAATCCAATCAAAAAACCTATTTTGGTCTTAGTATGGATAAGGGATCTTCCTATGTTATATTATTCCACTATCAACCATGAATTGATTTGATAGATCCTATATTCATAATATTGAATTGATTCAGTATTATCAGAATGCAAGTCCTCCGCAGGGATACCCCCTTTTCCTCTCCATGGGATTACATCCCGAGTTATTGTGAAAAAAATAAAATAAAGAGGTTATGGAAGTAAATATTCTCGCATTTATTGCTACTGCATTGTTCATTCTAGTTCCTACTGCCTTTTTACTTATTATTTATGTAAAAACAGCCAGCCAAAATGATTAATTGGAATTCCAATTAATCATTGAAGAAATGAAAAAGGGATTAAAGAAAAAAAAAATCCAAGTCTTAAATGAAAGGATCTGGTTGGAATCCTAAAGTGTGGTAGAAAGAACTACATATAGTTTTTTCTACGACACTTTAGATTCTTTCTATTATATTATCTTGAATCTACATAGAATAGATTAGTAGATTGAAATAGTAATCTAATTCAACTTCTTTTTTCACTGCATCCACTTAATTTCAAGCAAGTCAAAATCAAAAAAATCGAAGACAATTCTTCATTGAAAGAATCCATGGAGAGGGAGAAAAATAATACGAGAATAGACTATAATAAAAGAAAAAAGTAAATAAAAGGAAAAAACCTGCGAATCTTTCATACTTAAAAATGACGCGAGATGCTTCACGTGAGATCTTTCAAAAAAAAAGAACAAAAAAAATTTCTAAGAATAAGAAAAGAATATAAATAGAAAATGTGCGATATGCTGTGAATAGCTTCGTGTAAGAAAGTCTAATTTTCTTATGTAAAGAACTTTATTTTTACTCGTCACTTCTAGTAGAAATTCTTAATTACTATAATAGCTCTTTCTATTCTATTTCTTTCTATTTCTATTCTTAATTACTTCTATTTCTATTCTTAATTACTATAATAGCTCTTTCTATTCTATTTCTTTTCTATTATAGTAGAATGAAACATAGTAGAATAGAACAACTCTTTCTTAAATAAAAGAGTTTTTTACAAGAGTGAAACAAAACTAAAGAAAAAGAGAAAAAATAAAGTTTGGCAAAATGATTAATACAAAATAAAATGATCAATTAAAGAAAAGAGTTGATACTACAATTCGACTACTTAATCAATTAGTAGTATCCCTAGAGTCCACTTCTCCCCCATACTACTAGCGAAAGAGAAAATGTAAAGACTACCATTAAAGCAGCCCAAGCGAGACTTACTATATCCATGTAAATTATGTCTCCTATTTCTATGAAGGAATTATTCTACTATTGATCAATAATCATAGTGGAATTAAGGGTACAGAGTCAAAATTCTGCTCTAAGACTATGGATGAATCAGTTAAAGGAATTTACTCCTATCAAATTCTTATATGATTTCCGGTAGAATTGGAGAGTATTTAAGTATAAATATGATACATATACCTTTTCCTTAAAAAAGAAAGAGTGTGAGAATGTCCTGAATAGAAGACGCGGGAATAGAGAGATTTTTTCTTCCTTTTGTTACCTTTTTTATAAGTAAAGGACGTCAGAATATACCATACCATAAAATTAGGATAGATAAATATTTATTGGATACCTACTTTACCCATGTTTATTTTTGACCTAAACCCTACTGCCCCACTTTCTCTCTTTCTATGAAAGAGTGAGGAGACCTTATCCACTCCACAACTCCGAAATTCATTTTAGATCAGCCTATTCAATCTGATTCTCGACAGAATCAGTAGCCTTTACTTTAGTGTATGTAGGTAGCATAAGATGTACGAAGTATATTGATATTTCTTGGCAAAGTCCCTTCTTCAATCTTAGATTGAAAAAGGACTTAGGGCCCTTTGGAAGTTTTAAATTCCCGAATCAATTCAAATTAATAAAAGAATAAGGAAACGCTACCTCATCTCTGTTGGTAGCTCCCCCTTTGGGCCACTGCCGCCAAAACAAAGCCTCATTTGAGGATAGAACTATGGTCTGGATTCTAAAAATCCAGTATGGCCAGACCTAGTTAGTCTTTTGCCCCAACTTATGGGGGTACGAAATTTTTGAGTTTGATTAGTACTATAATCCTAAGTATTTTATTGATCAGGCGGCACCCAGATTTGAACTGGGGATAAAGGATTTGCAGTCCCCTGCCTTACCACTTGGCCATGCCGCCAAAAAATCAGATCTAAAATCGAGAAAAGAACAAGTATTCATCCATATTTTCTTACTAAAACCCCCCTTTTTTTTTCTATTCTATTGAGATGACAAAGGAGAATTTTCTTTCTATTCTATTGAAATGGCAAAGGAGCAAAAAGTCACAGACTGCAAAATTCAGAACAAATTGGAACCATTAACTAGAATTTTTTTTTTGAATTGCAGTAGTAAACAACTCTTAAATCGGTATTCTCTCCTTTAATGGCATAATAAAATAGAATAAAAGTTTCCCTAATCTGTATATAGGGAAACTCCAGGTCCGAACAGCATTATTATCTATGGATCCCCCTTATGTACATATCCCTACGGGGAATCATGCTTTAATTTTTCATTGCATTAAATATCGTGAATAAAAAGAGGAAATTTGCTCTAATATAGATTATGGCCTGGCCTGGCCTTCTTTTATTGGCCCACACAAGTGAAATTACTATAAAAGAAAGGATATGTGAATAGGTGGATAACTAGATTAGCAAGTACTTAAAAAAAGTAAGTACTTTATTTTAGGATTCTACAATGAAATCCTTTATTTTTTAGCAATTCTATTACTACGAAACAAAAAATAACCTTCAAATTCTTTTTGAAAAAAAAAAACTAAGCATACTATTCTAAATTCTAAATCGAACTAAAGTAAAACTTTCTAGTGCTTTTAAATTATTATGGCTTTATTTCTTTCATAGAAAGGAGATAAAACGAGAAATCTTTGCTATCCAATCTGATTAGAATATCATAAAGTTTAAGTGGCAGAATTTTTTTCTAGGACTTTTTTATCAATTCATTTTAATTCCATTTCTACCCCTGCCAAAGTCGAACTTTCGTCAAAATTATCTTTATTCATATGTATGAAATACATATATGAAATACGTATGTGGAGTTCCCTAGAATTTCATGTGATTCAGTAAACAGAATATAGATTCCATGATTGCTAGATTGATCCGTAGGGATTGATAAAGAGTGAGCTGATAATGGAATTTTTCTTCGATAAATAGGAAACTTAAGATTAAGATGCTCCGGAATGGAAATGAGGGAATGTCCACAATACCCGGATTTAGTCAGATCCAATTCGAGGGATTTTGTAGGTTCATTAATCAAGGCTTGGCAGAAGAACTTGAGAAGTTTCCAACAATTAAAGATCCAGATCACGAAATTGCATTTCAATTATTTGCAAAAGGATATCAATTGCTAGAACCCTCGATAAAAGAAAGGGATGCTGTGTATGAATCACTCACTTATTCTTCTGAATTATATGTATCTGCGAGATTAATTTTTGGTTTCGATGTGCAAAAGCAAACCATTTCTATTGGAAACATTCCTATAATGAATTCCTTAGGAACCTTTATAATAAATGGAATATACCGAATTGTGATCAATCAAATATTGCTAAGTCCTGGTATTTACTACCGCTCCGAATTAGACCATAAGGGAATTTCTATATACACCGGGACTATAATATCAGATTGGGGAGGAAGATCGGAATTAGCAATTGATAAAAAAGAAAGGATATGGGCTCGCGTGAGTAGAAAACAAAAGATATCTATTTTAGTTCTATCATCAGCTATGGGTTCGAATCTAAGAGAAATTTTAGATAATGTTTCCTACCCCGAAATTTTCTTGTCTTTCCCGAATGCTAAGGAGAAAAAGAGGATTGAGTCAAAAGAAAAAGCTATTTTGGAGTTTTATCAACAATTTGCTTGTGTAGGTGGGGACCTGGTATTTTCGGAGTCCTTATGTGAGGAATTACAAAAGAAATTTTTTCAACAAAAATGTGAATTAGGAAGAGTTGGTCGACGAAATATGAATCGGAGACTTAATCTTAATATACCTCAGAACAATACATTCTTGTTACCACGAGATGTATTGGCCGCTACGGATCATTTGATTGGAATGAAATTTGGAACGGGTATACTTGACGATGATGATATGAATCACTTGAAAAATAAACGTATTCGTTCGGTTGCGGATCTGTTACAAGATCAATTCGGACTGGCTCTTGGCCGTTTACAACATGCGGTTCAAAAAACTATCCGTAGAGTATTCATACGTCAATCGAAACCGACTCCACAAACTTTGGTAACTCCAACTTCAACTTCGATTTTATTAATAACTACTTATGAGACCTTTTTTGGCACATACCCCTTATCTCAAGTTTTTGACCAAACCAATCCATTGACACAAACGGTTCATGGGCGAAAAGTGAGTTGTTTGGGTCCTGGAGGATTGACGGGGAGAACTGCAAGTTTTCGGAGCCGAGATATTCATCCGAGTCACTATGGGCGTATTTGTCCAATTGACACGTCCGAAGGCATCAATGTTGGACTTACTGGATCCTTAGCTATTCATGCGAGAATTGATCACTGGTGGGGATCTATAGAGAGTCCGTTTTATGAAATATCTGAGAAAGCAAAAGAAAAAAAAGAGAGACAGGTGGTTTATTTATCACCAAATAGAGATGAATATTATATGATAGCAGCAGGAAATTCTTTGTCCTTGAATCAAGGTATTCAGGAAGAACAAGTTGTTCCAGCTAGATACCGTCAAGAATTCCTGACTATTGCATGGGAACAGATTCATGTTAGAAGTATTTTTCCTTTCCAATATTTTTCTATTGGAGGTTCTCTCATTCCTTTTATTGAGCATAATGATGCGAATCGGGCTTTAATGAGTTCTAATATGCAGCGCCAAGCAGTTCCACTTTCTCGGTCCGAGAAGTGCATTGTTGGAACTGGATTGGAACGCCAAACAGCTCTAGATTCGAGGGTTTCCATTATAGCCGAACGCGAGGGAAAGATCATTTCTAGTGATAGTCACAAGATCCTTTTATCAAGTAGTGGGAAGACTATAAGTATTCCTTTAGTTGCCCATCGGCGCTCTAACAAAAATACTTGTATGCACCAAAAACCTCGGGTTCCGAGGGGTAAATCCATTAAAAAAGGGCAAATTTTAGCGGAGGGAGCAGCTACAGTTGGTGGGGAACTTGCTTTAGGAAAAAACGTTTTAGTAGCTTATATGCCGTGGGAGGGTTACAATTTTGAAGACGCAGTACTAATTAGCGAACGTTTGGTATATGAGGATATTTATACTTCTTTTCACATCCGAAAATATGAAATTCAGACGGATACGACAAGCCAAGGCTCCGCTGAAAAAATCACTAAAGAAATACCACATCTAGAAGAACATTTACTCCGCAATTTGGACAGAAATGGAGTTGTGAGGTTGGGATCCTGGGTAGAAACGGGCGATATTTTAGTAGGTAAATTAACGCCTCAGATAGCGAGCGAATCCTCGTATATCGCGGAAGCTGGATTATTACGGGCCATTTTTGGTCTTGAGGTATCCACTTCAAAAGAAACTTCTCTCAAACTACCTATAGGTGGAAGAGGGCGCGTTATCGATGTGAAATGGATCCAGAGGGACCCCCTCGACATAATGGTTCGTGTATATATTTTACAGAAACGTGAAATCAAAGTTGGGGATAAAGTAGCAGGAAGACACGGGAATAAGGGGATCATTTCCAAAATTTTGCCTAGGCAAGATATGCCCTATTTGCAAGATGGAACACCTGTTGATATGGTCTTCAATCCCCTAGGAGTACCCTCACGAATGAATGTGGGACAAATATTTGAAAGCTCGCTCGGATTAGCAGGGGATCTGCTAAAGAAACATTATAGAATAGCACCCTTTGATGAGAGATATGAGCAAGAGGCTTCAAGAAAACTTGTGTTTTCGGAATTATATGAAGCCAGTAAACAAACACAAAATCCATGGGTATTTGAACCCGAGTACCCGGGAAAAAGCAAAATATTTGATGGAAGAACAGGAGATCCCTTCGAACAACCTGTTCTAATAGGGAAGTCCTATATTTTAAAATTAATTCATCAAGTTGATGAGAAAATCCATGGACGTTCTACCGGGCCCTACTCACTTGTTACCCAACAACCCGTTAGAGGAAGAGCCAAACAAGGGGGACAACGAGTAGGAGAAATGGAAGTTTGGGCTTTAGAAGGATTTGGTGTTGCTCATATTTTACAAGAGATACTTACTTATAAATCTGATCATCTTATAGCTCGCCAAGAAATACTTAATGCTACGATCTGGGGAAAAAGAGTGCCTAATCACGAGGATCCTCCAGAATCTTTTCGAGTGCTCGTTCGAGAACTACGATCTTTGGCTCTAGAACTGAACCATTTCCTTGTATCTGAGAAGAACTTTCAGGTTAATAGGGAGGATGTTTGATCAGAATAAATATAAATTCTTTTCTTATTTCTATTTTATGATTGACCAATATAAACATAAACAACTTCAAATTGGACTCGTTTCCCCTCAACAAATAAAGGCTTGGGCTAACAAAATCCTACCTAATGGAGAAGTCGTTGGCGAAGTCACAAGGCCCTCCACTTTTCATTATAAAACTGATAAACCAGAAAAAGATGGATTGTTTTGCGAAAGAATCTTTGGACCCATAAAAAGTGGAATTTGTGCTTGTGGAAATTCTCGAGCGAGCGTAGCTGAAAATGAAGACGAAAGATTTTGTCAAAAATGCGGGGTAGAATTTGTTGATTCTCGGATACGAAGATATCAAATGGGATACATCAAACTGGCATGTCCAGTGACTCATGTGTGGTATTTGAAAGGTCTTCCTAGTTATATCGCGAATCTTTTAGATAAACCCCTTAAGAAATTGGAAGGCCTAGTATACGGCGATTTCTCTTTTGCTAGGCCCAGCGCTAAAAAACCGACTTTCTTACGATTACGAGGTTTATTCGAAGATGAAATTTCATCCTGTAACCACAGCATTTCTCCCTTTTTTTCTACCCCAGGCTTTGCAACATTTCGAAATCGGGAAATTGCGACAGGAGCTGGTGCTATTAGAGAACAATTAGCGGATTTAGATTTGCGAATTATTATAGAGAATTCCTTGGTTGAATGGAAGGAATTAGAAGACGAGGGGTATAGTGGAGATGAATGGGAAGATAGAAAAAGACGAATAAGAAAAGTTTTTTTAATTAGACGAATGCAATTGGCGAAACATTTTATTCAAACAAATGTAGAACCAGAATGGATGGTTTTGTGCTTATTACCGGTTCTTCCTCCCGAATTGAGACCCATTGTTTATAGGTCTGGGGATAAAGTAGTGACTTCGGATATTAATGAACTTTATAAGAGAGTTATCCGTCGGAACAACAACCTTGCCTATCTATTAAAAAGAAGTGAATTAGCGCCAGCAGATTTAGTAATGTGCCAGGAAAAATTGGTACAAGAAGCCGTGGATACACTTCTTGATAGTGGGTCTCGCGGGCAACCGACGAGGGATGGTCACAATAAAGTATACAAGTCACTTTCAGATGTAATTGAAGGTAAAGAGGGGAGGTTTCGCGAGACTCTGCTTGGGAAACGGGTCGATTACTCGGGGCGTTCTGTCATTGTTGTGGGTCCTTCGCTTTCATTACATCAATGTGGATTACCTTTAGAGATAGCAATAAAGCTTTTTCAGCTATTTGTAATTCGCGATTTAATCACGAAACGTGCTACTTCTAATGTCAGGATTGCTAAAAGGAAAATTTGGGAAAAGGAACCCATTGTATGGGAAATACTTCAAGAAGTTATGCGGGGGCATCCCGTACTGTTGAACAGAGCACCTACCCTGCATAGATTAGGCATACAGGCCTTCCAACCCACTTTAGTAGAGGGGCGTACTATTTGTTTACATCCATTAGTGTGTAAGGGTTTCAATGCAGACTTTGATGGGGATCAAATGGCTGTTCATCTACCTTTATCCTTGGAAGCTCAAGCAGAAGCCCGTTTACTTATGTTTTCTCATATGAATCTCCTGTCTCCCGCTATTGGAGATCCTATTTGCGTGCCAACCCAAGACATGCTTATCGGACTTTATGTATTAACGATTGGAAATCGTCGAGGTATTTGTGCAAATAGATATAATAGTTGCGGAAACTATCCAAATAAAAAAGTAAACTACAATAATAATTATTATACGAAAGATAAAGAACCCCATTTTTCTAGTTCCTATGATGCACTGGGAGCTTATAGACAGAAACGAATCGGTTTAAACAGTCCCTTGTGGCTCCGATGGAAACTAGATCAACGTGTCATTGGATCAAGAGAAGTTCCGATTGAAGTTCAATATGAATCTTTTGGGACTTACCATGAGATTTATGCCCACTATCTAATAGTCGGAAATAGAAAAAAAGAAACCCGTTCTATATACATTCGAACCACTCTTGGTCATATTTCTTTTTATAGAGAAATAGAGGAAGCCATACAAGGATTTAGTCGGGCCTATTCATACACTATCTAAATCTAAACAAGGAAGTTAGATTCGGCGATGCCCCTTTCGGGGGGCATTCCGATTTCGCTAGTACCATCCTTTTTGCCACCCAAATTTAGATTGAGATTGAGGAAAGGGGGTAAATTAAGTTTTCGAATCACTGACTCAGGCCTATTGTCGAATCCTACTCAGCAATTGTCGAATCCTACTCAGTCAAAAAAGGGGGTACTTATGTATGGCGGAACGGGCCAACCTGGTCTTTCATAATAAAGAGATAGACGGAACTGCTATGAAACGCCTTATTAGCAGATTAATAGATCATTTCGGAATGGGATATACATCCCATATACTGGATCAAATAAAGGCTCTGGGCTTCCATCAAGCCACTACTACATCGATTTCTTTAGGAATCGAGGATCTTTTAACAATACCCTCTAAAGGATGGTTAGTCCAAGATGCGGAACAACAGAGTTTTCTTTTGGAGAAACACTATTATTATGGGGCTGTACACGCAGTAGAAAAATTACGCCAATCCGTTGAAATATGGTATGCTACAAGTGAATATTTGAAACAAGAAATGAATTCGAATTTTCGGATAACGGATCCTTCTAATCCAGTCTATCTAATGTCTTTTTCAGGAGCCAGAGGAAATGCATCCCAGGTACACCAATTAGTAGGGATGAGAGGGTTAATGGCGGATCCTCAAGGACAAATGATTGATTTACCTATTCAAAGCAATTTACGCGAGGGACTTTCTTTGACAGAATATATAATTTCCTGCTACGGAGCCCGCAAAGGGGTTGTAGATACTGCTGTACGAACAGCGGATGCTGGATATCTTACACGCAGACTTGTTGAAGTAGTTCAACATATTATTGTGCGTAGAAGAGATTGTGGTACTATCCGAGGTATTTCTGTGAGTCCTCAAAATGGGATGACAGAAAAACTTTTTGCCCAAACACTAATTGGTCGTGTATTAGCAGACGATATATATATTGGTTCACGATGCATTGCTGCTCGAAATCAAGATATTGGAATTGGATTAGTCAATCGATTCATAACTGCCTTTCGAGCACAACCGTTTCGGGCACAACCAATATATATTAGAACCCCTTTTACTTGCCGGAGCACATCTTGGATCTGTCAATTATGTTATGGGCGGAGTCCCACTCATGGCGATCTGGTCGAATTGGGAGAAGCTGTAGGTATTATTGCAGGTCAATCAATTGGGGAGCCAGGGACTCAACTAACATTAAGAACTTTTCATACTGGTGGAGTATTCACAGGGGGTACTGCCGACCTTGTACGATCCCCCTCGAATGGAAAAATCCAATTCAATGAGGACTTGGTTCACCCCACACGTACCCGTCATGGGCAGCCTGCTTTTCTATGCTATATAGACTTGCGTGTAACTATTCAGAGTCAAGATATTCTACATAGTGTGAATATTCCCTTAAAAAGCCTGATTCTAGTGCAAAATGATCAATATGTAGAATCCGAACAAGTAATTGCGGAGATTCGTGCCGGAACATCCACTTTACATTTTAAAGAAAAGGTACAAAAGCATATTTATTCCGAATCAGACGGGGAAATGCACTGGAGTACTGATGTTTACCATGCGCCCGAATATCAATATGGTAATCTTCGTCGATTACCAAAAACAAGCCATTTATGGATATTGTCAGTAAGTATGTGCAGATCCAGTATAGCATCCTTTTCGCTGCACAAGGATCAAGATCAAATGAATACTTATTCTTTTTCTCTTGACGGAAGATATATCTTTGACCTCTCAATGGCTAATGATCAAGTAAGCCATAGACTGTTGGATACTTTTGGTAAAAAAGATAAGGAAATTCTTGATTATTTAACGCCAGATCGAATCGTGTCCAACAATCATTGGAATTTTGTCTATCCTTCTATTCTTCAAGATAATTCGGATTTGTTGGCGAAAAAGCGAAGAAATAGGTTCGTCATTCCATTACAATATCATCAAGAACAAGAAAAAGAGCTAATATCCTGTTTGGGGATTTCGATTGAAATACCCTTTATGGGTGTTTTACGTAGAAATACCATTTTTGCTTTTTTTGACGATCCAGGATACAGAAAAGATAAAAGGGGCTCAGGAATTGTTAAATTTCGATATAGGACCCTAGAGGAAGAATATAGGACCCTAGAGGAAGAATATCGGACCCGAGAGGAAGAGTATAGGACTCTAGAGGAAGACTCAGAGGACGAATATGAGAGCCCAGAGAACGAATATAGGACTCTAGAAGACGAATATGAAACCCTAGAAGACGAATATAGGACTCTAGAAGACGAATATGAAACCCTAGAAGATGAATATGGGATCCTAGAGGCCGAATATAGGACTCTAGAGAAAGACTCAGAAGAAGAATATGGGAACCCCGAGAACGAATATAAAACTCGAGAGGACGAATATGGAACTCTAGAGGAAGAAGAATATGGGAGCCGTGAAGAGGGCTCAGAGAACGAATATGGGGCTTTAGAAGAAGAATCAGAGGAAGACTCAGAGGACGAATATGGGAGCCCAGAGGAAGATTCTATCTTAAAAAAAGAGGGTTTTATTGAGCATCGAGGAACAAAAGAATTTAGTCTAAAATACCAAAAAGAAGTAGATCGGTTTTTTTTCATTCTTCAAGAACTGCATATCTTGCCGAGATCCTCATCCCTAAAGGTACTTGACAATAGTATTATTGGAGTGGATACACAACTCACAAAAAATACAAGAAGTCGACTAGGTGGATTGGTCCGAGTTAAGAGAAAAAAAAGCCATACGGAACTAAAAATCTTTTCCGGAGATATTCATTTTCCTGAAGAGGCGGATAAGATATTAGGCGCCAGTTTGATACCACCAGAAAGAGAAAAAAAAGATTCTAAGGACTCAAAAAAAAGAAAAAATTGGGTTTATGTTCAACGGAAAAAAATTCTTAAAAGCAAGGAAAAGTATTTTGTTTCAGTTCGACCTGCAGTCGCATATGAAATGGACGAAGGGAGAAATCTAGCAAGACTTTTCCCGCAAGATCTCCTGCAAGAAGAGGATAATCTCCAACTTCGACTTGTCAATTTTATTTCTCATGAAAATAGCAAGTTAACTCAAAGAATTTATCACACGAATAGTCAATTCGTTCGAACTTGCTTGGTAGTGAATTGGGAACAAGAAGAAAAAGAGGGGGCTCGTGCTTCCCTTGTTGAGTTAAGAACAAATGATCTGATTCGCGATTTCCTAAGAATTGAGTTAGTCAAGTCCACTATTTCATATACAAGAAGAAGGTATGATAGGACAAGTGCAGGACCGATTCCCAATAATAGGTTAGATCGCAACAATACCCATTCCTTTTATTCCAAGGCGAAGATTCAATCACTTAGTCAACATCAAGAAGCTATTGGCACCTTGTTGAATCGAAATAAAGAATACCCATCTTTGATGATTTTGTCGGCATCCAACTGTTCTCAAATAGGTTTATTGAAGAATTCGAAATATCCCAGTGCGGTAAAAGAATCGAATCCTAGAATTCTTATTCGAGATATTTTTGGGCTCTTAGGCGCTATTGTACCTAGTATATCGAATTTTTCTTCATCTTACTATTTATTAACACATAATCAGATCTTGTTAAAAAAATACCTGTTCCTTGACAATTTGAAACAAACCTTCCAAGTACTTCAAGGGCTTAAATACTCTTTAATAGATGAAAATAAAAGGATGTCGAATTTCAACAGTAACATCATGTTGGATCCATTTCATTTGAATTGGCACTTTCTCCATCATGACTCATGGGAGGAGACATTGGCAATAATTCACCTTGGACAATTTATTTGCGAAAATGTATGTCTATTTAAATCGCACATAAAAAAATCTGGTCAAATTTTCATTGTTAATATGGACTCCTTTGTTATAAGAGCAGCTAAGCCTTATTTGGCCACTATAGGAGCAACTGTTCATGGTCATTATGGAAAAATCCTTTACAAAGGAGATAGGTTAGTTACCTTTATATATGAAAAATCGAGATCTAGTGATATAACGCAAGGTCTTCCAAAAGTAGAACAAATATTCGAAGCGCGTTCAATTGATTCACTATCGCCGAATCTCGAAAGGAGAATTGAGGATTGGAATGAGCGTATACCAAGAATTCTTGGGGTTCCCTGGGGATTCTTAATTGGAGCTGAGCTAACCATCGCCCAAAGTCGTATCTCTTTGGTTAATAAGATCCAAAAGGTTTATCGATCCCAAGGGGTACAGATCCATAATAGACATATAGAGATTATTATACGCCAAGTAACATCAAAAGTACGGGTTTCCGAAGATGGGATGTCTAATGTTTTTTTACCTGGGGAATTAATAGGACTATTGCGAGCGGAACGAGCAGGGCGAGCTTTGGATGAATCGATCTATTATCGGGCAATCTTATTGGGAATAACAAGGGCTTCCCTGAATACCCAAAGTTTCATATCTGAAGCAAGTTTTCAAGAAACTGCTCGAGTTTTAGCAAAAGCTGCCCTACGAGGTCGTATTGATTGGTTGAAAGGCCTGAAAGAAAACGTAGTTCTGGGGGGAATTATCCCTGTTGGTACCGGATTCCAAAAATTTGTGCATCGTTTCCCACAAGACAAGAACCTTTATTTGGAAATTCAAAAAAAAAATCTATTCACGTCGGAAATGAGAGATATTTTGTTTCTCCATACAGAACTAGTTTCTTCTGATTCTGATTCAGACGTAACAAACAATTTCTATGAGACATCAGAACCCCCATTTATTCCCATTTATACGATTTAAGGATATATAAAGCATATAAAATATAAAGCAGATTTTTTTACTTTAATTGAAACTAGACTTTTGACCTTAGAATGCTAACAGGTCTAATTTTAGATTTTGTATTTTTCTATTTTACTAAATAAAAGAAGTCAGTTAATTTATTAAGGCTGTCTTTATATCATGTATCAATGGCCAATTCTGAGTAGAAGGTTCCATCGGAACAATTATTATTTATTTCAAGATATTTCGGCTCTTTCTTAATCTTCAAAAAGAAATCAATTCCATAATGGTAAGACGAAAAAAAGAAAAAAAAAAGGAAGTGTGGAAAAAATGACAAGAAGATATTGGAACATAAATTTAAAAGAAATGATAGAAGCGGGAGTTCATTTTGGTCATGGTATTAAGAAATGGAATCCTAAAATGGCCCCTTACATCTCGGCAAAGCGTAAAGGTACTCATATTACAAATCTCGCTAGAACGGCTCGTTTTTTATCAGAAGCTTGCGATTTAGTTTTTGATGCAGCAAGTCAGGGAAAAAGCTTCTTAATTGTTGGTACCAAAAAAAGAGCAGCAGATTTAGTAGCATCAGCTGCAATAAGGTCTCGTTGTCATTATGTTAATAAAAAGTGGTTCAGTGGTATGTTAACGAATTGGTCGATTACCAAAACTAGACTTTCTCAATTTAGAGACTTAAGAGCGGAAGAAAAGATGGGAAAATTCCACCATCTCCCAAAAAGAGATGTGGCAATCTTAAAGAGAAAATTATTTACCTTGCAAAGATATCTTGGCGGGATTAAATATATGACGAGGTTGCCTGACATTGTGATCGTCCTTGATCAGCAAAAAGAGTATATAGCTCTTCGGGAATGCGCCATTTTGGGGATTCCTACTATTTCTTTAGTCGATACAAATTGTGACCCAGATCTCGCGAATATATCGATTCCTGCCAACGATGACACTATGACTTCAATTCGATTGATTCTTAACAAATTAGTATTTGCAATTTGTGAGGGCCGTTCTCTCTATATAAGAAATCATTGATTAAGATTAAGAAGAATAGTGAATTCTTAAGCAACTACGTAGATTTATGGGATCAGTTACTATTTTTTTTTGTTTTGCATAGATAAAAGAAGGGGAATATTGATATATATTAGAGGGTATTGATATATATTATCATTTGATGTGATTTCTTGGTATCCTAAATATAAGATTAATACTTCAAGTTGCTGAGTTGAGAAAGAGATGGTTGAATCAAAAGAATTCCTTTTTTGAAGTTCAATTTTTATCAGAGGACAATATGAATATTACACCATGTTCCATTAAAACACTCAAGGGGTTGTATGATATATCAGGCGTAGAAGTAGGCCAACACTTCTATTGGCAAATAGGAGGTTTCCAAATTCATGCCCAAGTACTCATCACTTCTTGGGTCGTAATTACTATCTTGCTGGGTTCAGTTATCATAGCTGTTCGGAATCCACAAACCATCCCAACCGACGGTCAGAATTTCTTCGAATATGTCCTTGAGTTTATTCGAGATTTGAGCAAAACTCAGATTGGAGAAGAATATGGTCCTTGGGTTCCCTTTATTGGAACAATGTTCCTTTTTATTTTTGTTTCGAATTGGTCGGGTGCTCTTTTACCTTGGAAAATTATAGAGTTACCCCATGGGGAATTAGCTGCGCCCACGAATGATATAAATACTACTGTTGCTTTAGCTTTACTCACATCAGCGGCATATTTTTATGCGGGTCTTAGCAAAAAAGGATTGAGTTATTTCGAGAAATATATTAAACCAACCCCAATCCTTTTACCAATTAACATCCTAGAAGATTTCACAAAACCATTATCGCTTAGTTTTCGACTTTTCGGAAATATATTGGCGGATGAATTAGTCGTTGTTGTTCTTGTTTCTTTAGTCCCCTTAGTAGTCCCTATACCGGTCATGTTTCTCGGATTATTTACAAGCGGTATTCAAGCTCTTATTTTTGCAACGTTAGCCGCAGCCTATATAGGTGAATCCATGGAAGGTCATCATTGAATTGACTAATTTTCGAAATAGTCTTTTTTTTTAGCTTAGCCCAATTCATGCATGGTTGCAGATAATCCTCCTGGTATGAATATATAACCTAGAGTTGTAGGAGAGAGAATAGACTATATTACGGAATTGTTAAATTATATATGCATTCAGAGGGGCGAAATCCGGTTAGATCTATATCCTTAATGTCTATAAGACCGTCATCTTTTGTGCGGCTTTCTAAGGAATGATTTTGGAATTAGATTCAATAGAAAATAAGAAAATATGCAAACAAAATAGAAGAAACAAATGTATATAGGATTTTATTTATTTCTAAGTTAGATTAGATTCATTATCTAATCCGATATATAGAATTCCGGAATTGGATTCCATATCCAGATCCAGTTCTATGCAGCATATTGTTATCAATTGTATATCTTGATTTGATTCCTATAGGATTTGGATTAGTTCGATTTCAATAGGGGTTCTTCCTGTATTTCGTCTTTTATTATGGATTAGAGGAAGGGAAAAAATGGGAACTCAAGGATATCGAAGAGTAAAAAAAGATGAAATGAAAGGGTGGTTGGAAAGAAAGAGAAATAGAATAATGAAAAGCATATGGATTTACACAAACCTCTAATGATTAGAAATTAAAAACGAGATCTCGAAGTAGTTCAGACGATTTAGATTATCATTTCAATTTGCACTTTTAGTTACTTCTACCCAATAGAGCTTAGAAGTTAAAAGTAATAATTTCTTGGTTGATTGTATCCTTAACCATTTTTTTTTTTTTTTTTTGACACGAGGAACTCACCATGAATCCACTAATTGCTGCTGCTTCCGTTATTGCTGCTGGATTGGCTGTAGGGCTTGCTTCTATTGGGCCTGGAGTTGGTCAAGGTACTGCTGCAGGACAAGCTGTAGAGGGTATTGCGAGACAGCCAGAAGCAGAAGGGAAAATACGAGGTACTTTATTGCTTAGTCTAGCTTTTATGGAAGCTTTAACAATTTATGGACTGGTTGTGGCACTAGCGCTTTTATTTGCGAACCCTTTTGTTTAATCCTAAAAAAGAAAATAAGTCCTTTAGATTAGATACTTTTTTCTTTTTTTAGTAAATTGGTATTTGCTTCTGTAATTCCAAGTATATCAATACTTTTTTTTATTATATTATTCCAGGAATTTTTTATTTATCGGGACAGACAATACCCCGGGAAGGGTTGATTTGAGCATGATCAATTTAGGTAGAAGATATGCTCTCCCTCTTCCTTCCCGTCCTTAGTTTAGGATAGTGGAAAGTCTTTTTCCTTTTATTTTAGGAATTTTGGGAACATTTTAACAAAGGAGATCTTTCACAGGTCAAACGAGACCTAAGACTTAATCTAAAAGAAATTATTAGATTGAATCTATTTGCATAAAAAAAATTGCATTAAAAAAACCGATAAAAAAAGGGCGAGCGAAGTAAGTGATCGAAAAACTTTCTTCTTTGTTCGTCCTATCTATAAGAGGAGAGCATATGAAAAATGTAACCCATTCTTTTGTTTTTTTAGCTCACTGGCCATTCGCTGGGAGTTTCGGGCTTAATACCGATATTTTAGCAACAAATCTAATAAATCTAACTGTAGTAGTTGGCGTATTGATTTTTTTTGGAAAGGGAGTGTGTGCGAGTTGTCTATTTCAAGAATAGATTGGATCTATCCGGCTGCACTTTAGAATATTTTTTAGTATTTTTGTTTTGGGATAAATAAGAAAAGGTGCACGATCTCCACGAATTACTTCTGAATAACTTCAGAAATCATATGGAAGAACCATAGCATTTCGCGACTTATTGGTAAATTTACTTTGATTCTCTATAGACCAATAATGTGAGACCATTAACACGGTTAAAGCTAAACTGCTTGAAGTCCAGGCAAAAAGGGGTACTCTTTCTACAACTATATTAGTATCGAAATGCTTTATTAGTATCCAAATGCTTTAAACGGGAAATAGCTAGTGTAGAATTTATCTGATATAGAACACTCATATCGATAAAATGATTTGAACTATTTACTAGAAGGGCACCCTGCCCTTTTTCCAATGCCGAATCGACGACCTGTGTATAAAACAAAGAGAAATTTTTTGGATTTAAGGAAAGAAAAATAATTCTAGCAATTTTCATTTTCCATTTATTTACTTCGTTTTTCTTAATGAAATTGTTAACTAACAGAGCAAACACAAATAAAGAAACAACTTTGCTGACCATGATAGATTTTTATCTAGTCGGAAGAGTCCTCTTACTATTTATCTAGTCTTATATACGTTTCGGTATATTGAAATACAAAGAGAAAAAAGGGTAGAGGATAGGCTCATTACATAAAAAAAAGATATGGAAATAACCATAATACATAGCAAAAAAGAAAAAAAGGAGCGTGAGAGCCAAATGAATCGAAAGATTCATGTTTGGTTCGGGAAGAGATCATAAAAGTTGTAAACTTAATAGGAAGATAATCTACTTTCATTAAAAGATTTATTAGATAATCGAAAACAGAGGATCTTAAGTACTATTCGAAATTCGGAAGAATTGCGTAGAGGGACCCTTGAACAACTCGAAAAAGCTCGGCTTCGATTACAGAAAGTCGAACTAGAAGCAGATGAGTATCGGATGAATGGATACTCTGAGATAGAACGAGAAAAAGCAAATTTGATTAATGCTACTTCTATGAGTTTGGAACAATTAGAAAAGTCTAAAAATGAAACCCTTTATTTTGAAAAACAAAGAGCGATGAATCAGGTCCGACAACGGGTT